GCAATTGAACAGACCGAGCAAGCTCGAATTGGCGTAACATGAAACCTATTAGTCCAAAAGCGCCATGTAGAGCAACAAAAGTCCACAGACCGCCCAGCTGGCACCAACGAGTAAAATCTCCTTGTGCTTCAGGACCCCATAGTAACAATAAAGAATGCGCTAAACTATTAGCAGGAGTCGAAACTGCGGCCGTTAAGAAATTACAGCCTTCCAAATAGGAACTGGCCAACCCATGGGTATACCACGAAGTTACAAAGGTTGTACCCGTGAACCAACCCCCCAAAGCGAAATAGGCACAAGGGAAGAGCAATAGACCGGACCAGCCTACAAAAACGAAACGGTCCCTCCGTAACCAGTCATCCATACTATCAAATAAATCCTTTTCGTCTTTGGGAAATTTACCAACGGCTATAGTCATAGCGATCCTCCTATTCAACTACTTCGACCATTTCCGAGCACCTTGTAGGATTTTCGGGGCGTCGGAAGATTTGATCATTTCTCTATGATTTCTCTTGCACTGCCCCTTCCAAGGGGTTTCGAAGATAAAAATTTGGTTATTGGCCCATAAACTCACCTAGGGAAATCTATGAACTCCCTTTGATTATTCTTTGTTTCCAAGCATATGAACCGTGAATTGTCTTCTTATGACCGATCAATCCAATTGATGAATCTTTTCAAATCACTTTTGAAGGAACAAGCGACCCTCCTCTCACTACTAATCGACCGCAGACCTACCTCCCTCTTGTTCGATTCAATAATGTTATTCTTAGATCTTGTTAGTGAGATTGAGAAAAAGAAAGCTATTTCTAGATTGTTCGAATTTCTAGGTATACTAAATTATTCCAATTCCATAATCAATTTCCATAATCAATTTCTTCCTTTTTTTTTGGACTGTCTTTTTTGTTATATCTCCTTTTCTTGCAGATAACTGGAAAACCCGAGTGTCGATCTTCCTACAGTCAAAACAAAAAAGACATTTTCTATTGAGTCTTATCTCTTAGATAGAGAGATGGTTTGCTATTTTTTCGGTCAATTCCATAGACAAACAAATACAAGACTGGAAATCAAAGTCTCTTTCTCGCATCTATTCTCCATTAAACTCTGGTAACATCCCGGATGCATCAATATAGAAATGTTTGGTCCATGAATCTGCGATTTGATAACTATCCATCTAAATCTATTTAGATTTTAGATATAGTAGAAATTCATATTGATCTGGAAGCAAAACAAAAAAAGATGGTGGAAATGGCTCTTATCTTGTTACTTTGAATTGAATAAAAGGTTCTCTGTATCTCTATAGGAAGGAAATCCACCCTTATTCCCATAGAAAAGCTAGCAACAAAACAAGAAAGTGGAATCTGAAATATTGGCCAATTCTTTCGGAGACCAAAGAAATGAAATTCAAAAAGAAGAGGAGTGGGCTGGTCCAATTCAAATTTCATCTCTATCGAATTTGAATATCAGAATAGCGGATATAGTCATAATTAAACGGGCCAGGTCCACTTACTTTTTCTTTTGTTGATTTCAAATCTTTCCAATGGATTTGATTGGTAGAGATTTTGGATGATTTAAGGGGCGGCTTAGGATTATTCAGAATAATGCAAATTTACTGAACAAACGTTCCATTTTCGAACCAGAACTACTATACTATAGCTCAGTATAATGCTAACGTATTATCCAGTTAGTTCCTTTTTTTTATTCCAAAAAAACTCTATACTATGACTGTTTCTCAAAAGAAATTAGGAAAAAAACCAAAGCCCCTTATCGGATTTGAACCGATGACTTACGCCTTACCATGGCGTTACTCTACCACTGAGTTAAAGGGGCTTATTTTCTTTCATTTTCGAACGAATTACTATGTTGTAGTTGTAGCTATTTTATCTACATGCATTATTCTATTCTCTATTCTTTCTATTTTATAGAACTAGAGAATTAGAAAGAATAGAGAATAATATATTACTATAGAATGTCATATTATTTATTAGTATTATTTTCTTTATTATTCTATGCTATAGTAATTATTTATTACTATATATATTAGTATTTTTGAATAGAATATTTCAATTGCATTTTATTATTTAGGTTAGCTATTAGCTAGACGTATATCCGGTAGACTGTAGCGACACATATTTTTGAATAAGCCAATAGATTTCCAATAGAGTGATTTTCCTAGCAAGTCTAGCGTAAAACGAACCAGCACCTAATTTATTTTATCCCTAGTCAAAAAAAAATGCACTTCGTTGATATATGATATACATGTACACTTACCAATTCGACATAAAAAACATTTCCAGCAACATAGTTGATTGAATAAGAATAATGTGATGCAGAGATTCTACTTGTCCCCTTGAACTACCTTCATTTTTTTCTTCGAAAAAGGCAGAATTTTTGTTTGATAACTTCTCGATCTCGCTTACGAGAATGGGGATTTTAAGGAACCATTCATGAATAGGAATAACGAATCTGAAAATTCTATACAATTACAATTATGAAAAACGGAAAGATTCCTTAGATCTAATCATTCCATTATATTGACAATTTCGAAAAATGAGCATACTATGATGCTAGTATGAGGGCGGTTGGGAAAGTGGGCCCCCATCGTCTAGTGGTTTAGGACATCTCTCTTTCAAGGAGGCAGCGGGGATTCGAATTCCCCTGGGGGTAGGGTACTACGAAAGGAAGTTGATCATGGATTACCAATAAGTCGAAATTGGATTCTTCCTGGGTCGATGCCCGAGCGGTTAATGGGGACGGACTGTAAATTCGTTGGCAATATGTCTACGCTGGTTCAAATCCAGCTCGGCCCAAAAATTCGCCAATCTACCAAGCGATGGTATAACCCATTTGAGAAATACCCCATACGAAGATAAAAGAGAATTCCATTTTATGCTAGATCCCTTATTTCGCTGGGATTGTAGTTCAATTGGTTAGAGCACCGCCCTGTCAAGGCGGAAGCTGCGGGTTCGAGCCCCGCCAGTCCCGATGGATCCAATATCCAAAAATGCATCAATTCACTTTTTTCTTTCTATGAACTATGCTTTCTATGAACTATGAAAGGGTGTCGGGGGACCTAATTTCATTCCCAAAGAAAAAGGGGAGTTTCGAACTTAAGTCTTTTTTTTTTCGCTTTTCTTTTTAAGTTTGTAACTAGGTGACTAATCGAAGTGAAAGGACAATCTGATAATACTTCATCAGATGATTCATTGTACAAGGAAGGCGTAAGGTAAGTTATAGAAAAAAACAAACGGATGATAAATAAAGGAATTTTGGATGGAATTTTGGATGGATTGGGTCAGGAATCCAAATTCCATTTGGATTCGGTATGGAGAAAATAACTTCCTATGTTATAATATTATACTATTCAAGTCTCGACGACAAATTTATTTGGTAGATTAGATATTGTTATTCGTGATATTATTGATCTGATTCAGGACCATTGAGAAGTAATTCATTCATTGAATTTACAGACGAAAGGTTTATCATCTCTAAGGGATTAAATCCCGAGTTATTGTGAAGTAAAAAAACCGATGAGATTATGGAAGTAAATATTCTTGCATTTATTGCTACTGCACTATTCATTCTAGTTCCTACCGCCTTTCTACTTATCATTTACGTAAAAACCGTTAGTCAAAATGATTAATGCTATGGAATTTGCATTTGAAAATTCGATTTCGTGTCTTAACTTAAATGAAATGAGCGGACTTTAATCATCAATATTGTATTTGATAGTATGGTAAAAAAGAAATAGATGAATCTTTCTTTCTACCATACTATCTACCTCTTAGTGTATATCTATTTCTTAGCCTATAAAGTTTTTAATTTAGAATAAATTAAGTTTCTGTAGATCAATTTACAATTGTCTTTATATATGTGTATATGAATTCCATATATTTGTTTGAAATTCACAAAAGACCCCGATTTGCTACATCTATTCCTTCCAATCATCCGAATCCCTTTCTTTTCGATAGACAAAGAGGGGAATCGCTGAAATATCTCTTTGATTCAAAGAGTATGCTTCATCTCATAGATTCTTCAGTTGGAGTTCAATGGGATAAATTCAGACATTTTTTTATTTTGAATAGTTCAAAACGAGTTTGAGAATGATCTATAAAACAAAAGCTACGCTTTTATTCCTCAACTCAATTAGTAATACTTTTAGAGCCCACTTCTTCCCCACACTACGAGTGAAAGGGAAAATGTAAAGACTACCATTAAAGCAGCCCAAGCGAGACTTACTATATCCATGTGAATTATGTCCCCTATCTCTATAAATACGAAAGAATTTTTCCATTATTTCTCACTAATAATAATGGAATCAACGGTGCAGAGTCAAAACAAAAAGGGATTCTGTTTGAACACTATTGAGAAATCAACCCCCGATGGATTCGGATTTCAGATTAAACACAAGTAAGATATAAGTACATCCCAAGGAAGTGGGAACATGCCGGAATACGAATAAAATAACAAAAAAATGCCCTCTTTTCGATAAAAGTCAATTATCGATCCAATATGGACAAGATCGATTCTTTAGACATTCCCTTAGTGATAGAAGGGAGTCATGAAGTCTTGATAGCCCCTCTGCCGGTTGATTTGACTATTCGAATCAAACAAAGTATCAACAGTCTGTTTCCTCTTCTTCTCGCGGGTAATCATTCTGCGGGTTATATCAGCAGAACAGAAGAGAAGAAGAAATTTCGAAGTTTTTTGTTTGTTGATCAGGCGACACCCAGATTTGAACTGGGGAAAAAGGATTTGCAGTCCCCCGCCTTACCGCTCGGCCATGTCGCCAAAATGATACAAAATAGATGAGAAAATTTTTCTGGATTACTGCATTTTTATTGTACTTGTATTTTGACTTCCCTTTTCCTTAATACTTTTCCTAAAGCAAACACCCCTCTTGCACTTTTATATTTGATCCATGCCCTCAATTGATTATCTCATATCTGAAAATCCACCTTTGATTTTTCAATAGAAAAATGAGACAATTAGCATTGTGAATT